ATAGAATGAAATAATATTCTATTTGTACTGTATCTAAGATCAATCTTGGCTATTCACGCCCCTCACCTAGACTCTGCTTTTTGGTCTTTCAACTAAACAATTGAAATTTACACTTTCGACTATGTATGAAGTCGTAACATTGTTTTTTACTGGCGGAGACACGAACAAATAAAAAAGTAAGAAGAAACAAAATTTAATTCGTTTCTTTTGTATACTTTGAAATACAAAAAATACACAATATCCATCTTTTCTTTTACCCGTTTTAGATACATAAAACTTAATTAATAAGGGGCTCCGACACTTAGATGAATAAGTATGTATCATGATCTATAACTAGAACACTGAATATGTATGTCGACCCATATCAATTAATTTGTAAAATATATACTCATACAAATTACTCATGTGCCAGGAACCAGATTTGAACTGGTGACACGAGGATTTTCAGTCCTCTGCTCTACCAGCTGAGCTATCCCGACCATTCACGACGCATCATCCTCATTTTATTTTAATATAGGACTTGGGTCTATGTCAATTAAAAAAATGAAAAGATATTACAAAGTAATATCCAGGCCCTGGTAGAATTTCTTGTATTTTCAAAAAGAAAACTTTGTAAGTTTCAATACAGTACAAATAATACAAATAATGATATGGATTGTTAATTATTTAATTTTATTACATTATTCAAAGATGCTCATTTGTACACGTATCATATATATCACATATAAGGCTTATGATGTGATAATAAAAAAAATTTCCGCTCAGATCGGTTTATGAAATAGTAGAGTGAGAATGACTAAGAACTATAAACAATTTTGAGTCACTAACAAAATGAGAAGATAAATAATTAGGGAGGCAACCAGGTCTTTTTGGGGATAGAGGGACTTGAACCCTCACGATTTCTAAAATCGACGGATTTTCCTCTTACTATAAATTTCTTTGTTGTCGATATTGACATGTAAAATGGGACTCTATCTTTATTCTTAATCCGATTAAAAAATTCTTCAAAATAAAAAGATTTATCGGACTATGATGGAGTGAATGTTTTGATCAATGAATATTTAATTCTTTTTTTTTTCTATCATATAAATAGATAGAAAAAAATTATAGAACCGGTTGGAGTCGTCATTAATCATTTTTAATCATTTGGCGATAGTATTTCAGTAAGTATACATCCGTAAGTATACATATGTATATAGGTTTATCTTTCATCTTTTCGGAAGTTTCGATGGAAGGATTCCTTTATGAACACAATGCAGCCAACTCCATTTGTTAGAACAGCTTCCATTGAGTCTCTGCACCTATCCTTTATTTATTCTCGCTTTATGAAACCCTTGTTTGTTTTCATAAAACGGGATTTGGCTCAGGATTGCCCATTTTTAATTCCAGGGTTTCTCTGAATTTGAAAGTTATCACTTGGTAGGTTTCCATACCAAGGCTCAATCCAATTAAGTCCGTAGCGTCTACCAATTTCGCCATATCCCCCTTTTTTTGTGATGTGATTAGGATCACATATATCATCATGCCGTTTACTCTTTTTGTTCATTTCCATTTATATTATGATTATGCTAAAACCGTTGAATTCATTAGATATCGATTCCTGTATTGAAAAGTGGTTTCTCCGATTTGATTTCGTATCTATCTTCTTTCATTTTTATTGGAGACCGTAGTTGGTCCAACTAGAAATTCAATATCGATATATATCGCATAACATATATCTATTATAATATATATGTATATTATATATATATATGTCCCTATTCCTATCATTTTTAGTGTGCAATTTTGAATACTTGAACGGTCGATTCTTTTTTTTTCCTCTTAGGTTTCCCTTTTCCAAATGAAACCCTAGGAATGTTTTATTATGGTCTGGATTGCCCTTTTCTCTTCATATCCTCTTCTTAGGGCGGATCATAAAAAAAAATGACAACGACAAAGGGTAATTTAGTATTTCAAATTTCAGTAATAGCCATATCTAATCGAATAGATATAATTAATCAATTAATCATTCCGTTAATTTACAATTAATTATTAATTCAATTTTTTTTATTATATAAATTCTATATTTTCACATTCAAATATATATATATATATATAATAAATATCGAATAAGATTATAACTTAATTTAGTAGAATTACTATAATAATAATTCTATTATATAATAGATTCTATTCCTAACCTTAGGTACAAAATTCTATTTCAAATTAGAATATAGAAAAATATATATAGAAATATAAAATTATGTACTAAAAAATTTGATTTCTAATTTATATAGAATTTATTTCTATAGAATTTATATAGTAAAATATTAAAAAAACAATATTAAATATTGAAATTAAGAGATTTTTTATTAATAAAATTTATTATTGATAAACATATATTTGAGAATATAAATCTAAATTAATATATCAAAACGAAATGTTTTTGAAAAACAAAAAAAAATTAGATTTTCCATTTTTATTCGTTTCTATAGTTGAATTTTTCTACATTTATATCTAT